CTTTTAGCAACGAAATTAAGTACGTTCCAATTTTGTAAAGATGAATAAAAGGGCTTATATAAAAAGGACGCTATATATATTCCGAAATACGCTAGACTGACCGAAAAGATTGAATTTGTTAAAAATTCATACCAATCGAAAAAATTATTTGAATTTTGATGTAAAAGATTTATAGACGGAGTTAACAATATTGATAATAGATCCAAATCCTTTCCTTCTTGATTGAAAGGAATTCCTATGGCTCCAACAAACAAAGGAAATAGAACTAATACAAGCATAGAAAATAGCATAGTATTGTCCGATTCATGAGGATAAAAAAAAGTCTTTCTATTGTCAAAAGGCAAAATAGTAATAAAAGGCATATTTGTTACATTACTATCAATTCGATACGTCGTCTTCGAAAAAAAAGAAGCCCTTTCATTATTATTAATTGTTAATAAATCGAATAAAGGAAATTCCTTTTTAAGAGATTTTGACTCTTCTTTACCCCATAGAGATATTGAATAGAAGGAGTTTCTTGTTTTGCCACTGTAATTTTGAAAACGAACATTTAAATGTCCGTCAAAAGTAAGTAAATAAATCCGAAACATATAAAACGCGGTTAATCCGGCTGTGAAACAAGCTATTATTGCGAAAATTGGCGAATACAACCAACTATCATTAAGAATTTCATCTTTGGACCAAAAACAAGCAAGGGGTGGAATACCACAAAGAGAAAGTGTACCTAATAAAAAAGCAGTTTTGGTAATTGGTACATGCTTTCTTAAACCGCCCATAAGAACCATATTCTGGCTTTTATCTGGAGAATATCCAACAATAGCTTCCATTGAATGAATAATTGATCCGGATCCTAAAAACAACAAGGCTTTCGAATAAGCATGAGTAATCAAATGAAATAAAGCGACTCTATAAGACCCCATACCTAGAGCTAACATCATATAACCCAATTGAGACATTGTAGAATAGGCTAAACTTCTCTTAATATCTTTTTGAGCAAGAGCTAAAGTCGCTCCTAATAATACTGTTATTATACCTATTAAAGATATTACATTCATTATGTAGGGTATGACTATGAAAAGCGGAAGAAGGCGAGCTACAAGAAAAATTCCTGCAGCGACCATAGTAGCAGCATGTATAAGAGCTGAAATAGGGGTAGGCCCTTCCATGGCATCAGGTAACCATACATGAAGTGGGAATTGTGCGGATTTAGCAACCGCACCGGCAAATAATAGAAGGGCGCACAAAGTAGCAAATAAAAAGTTAACCTCATTATTATAAATCAAGTTATTGAATATGTCGAACAAATCCCGAAATTCGAAACTACCCGTTATCCAATAAAGACCTAAGATTCCTAATAATAAACCAAAATCCCCTACACGATTAGTTACAAATGCTTTTTGACAAGCACTTGCCGCAATAGGTCGGGTGAACCAAAACCCTATTAATAGATAAGAACACATACCAACCAATTCCCAAAAAATATAAATTTGTATTAAATTAGAACTTGTAACTAATCCCAACATTGAAGTATTGAAAAAAGTCATATAAGCAAAAAATCTCAAATATCCTTGATCATGAGACATATAATTGTCACTATAAATAAGAACCATAATTCCAACTGTAGTGATTAATACTAACATAATAGAAGTAAGTGGATCAATAAAGTATCCGAACTCGAAAGAAAAATCATTATTGATGGTCCAAGACCATACGTATTGATGGATAGAACTTCTATGTATTTGATGAAGAGCTAGATCAACCGAAAAAATCATAACTATACTTAACAACAAAATACTAGCGAAAGCCCATATACGACGAAGATTTTTTGTTGCCGTCGGAAAAAGTAGAAGTCCCACTCCTATTAACATAGTAACCGGAAGTGGAACGAAAGGTATGATCCAGAAATATTGATATATATGTTCCATAAAAAAATAATAATAACTTTTTTTATTCTGAATTAATTAATTGTTTCTAATTCACCGGCTGTTATCTCTTTTGTTGAAAGGGATTAATAAAAAAAGTCAGGTATTAAAAAAAACTTAAATAGAATTTGCTATTCGTAGTTATTTTGAATCTTTCCCAAATACTTCAAAAATATTCAAAGTTCAAAGCAGTCAAATGATATAACTAAGCTACTAGCGAAAAATCAAAAATATTAAGTAAGATTTTGATGAAGATGTAGAAAATTCAAATTTCAATTCTTATTCCTTATTACAATAATTTAGGGACATAGATCAAGACTAAAGAATTACACCAAAAAAAGTACTTGATGTTCATATAAATCATAGGCTGGCCCATAACTTTAACCACTAAAAAAGAGCTAGGTATTTTAGTTTGTTTATTCAGAATCATTAATTATCATTTCGGAACTGGTTGATTGTCTTCCATTACAATAAATGACATTTAAGAATCGATTACTAGAAAAAAAGATTAAAGTTTTTTGAATTAGGTAAGGGTTCTTAAATTTGGTCGATGTATTTTTCATGGATAAATGTAGCATGCCGAAAATAGACAGAGATAGAAACAAAGAAAGGCTTTTGTTTTTTTTTATCAACTTCAAGCAATTTGATTTATATTAATATTCGATTTATATTATATGGCATAATAGATCCTATAGATATCAATTTGAATAGGGATATTAAAGGGACCACCAATAACAAGAACTTCGAAATACGAATTATCCTTTCCCCATATTATATTGTATCGGAATCGAAATTGAAAAATCCTATATCACATTATTTTTCTATTGTTTTTATTTTTTGTTCTAATAATATTTTAGTCTATTTTCACATATTTCTATTTCTTTTTTTGAAAAAGGGTAATATAATTTAGAGAATCACTAGACAAATAATCAAATGAATAATCAAAATCAAAAATGATTTGTTTTAAACAATAGATGTCTTTGACATCCAATTTTAGCAATGAATAACCTTTTATTTTGTGAATGGCAGTTCCAAAAAAACGTACTTCTATCTCCAAAAAACGTATTCGTAAAAATATTTGGAAAAGGGGGGGATATTGGGCGGCGTTGAAAGCTTTTTCGTTAGCAAAATCCCTTTCTACCGGGAATTCAAAAAGTTTTTTTGTACGACAAATAAATAATAAAACGTTGGAATAATCTAAATAAGCCTGACTCGAAAAATGAGCTAATTTTGTTTAATTTCTATTTTTATATTCTAGATTAAATAAAAAAAAAAAAAGTAAATAACGATTTCCATTCGCTAATGTTTTGAACCGATTAATTTGTCTACTGAATTCTAAAAAATTCTAAAAATTTGAATATGTTTTTATTATTTGAATATGTTTTTTATTACCAGGATGGGGATTCTTATTTTCCCCATCATCTCCACCCACTTACTTTTTAGTTACAACGGGTCTATTTTATGAAAACATAAACTAGAAAAACCTCCATTGTTATGTTAAGTTAACGAAAACTGAAACCTTAAATAACTAAACAAGACTACAAGGGAATCTTTCAATCTCTATTTAAACAAGTTTTTATTCATCAATTTAAATGCTTCCTAAAAAAGATTTCATTAAAATTGACTGACATTTTTAACTCGACGATTGAATAAAAATAGGTTATTATGATTTCGAGCAAGCCGCTATGGTGAAATCGGTAGACACGCTGCTCTTAGGAAGCAGTGCTAAAGCATCTCGGTTCGAGTCCGAGTGGCGGCATAGCATCTTCTAAAAGATATACAAAAAGCCCTATAATGAATTTAATTTCTAATGAATTTAATTTCTAATTTCCATTCCGTATACTTGAGGAACTCTCGCTTTTAATTTGATTTATGATATTTTCAACTTTAGAACATATATTAACTCATATATCCTTTTCGGTCGTTTCGATTGGAATTACAATTCAGTTGATAATCTTATTAGTCGATGAAATCATAGGACTATATGATTCATCAGAAAAGGGGATGATAGCTACCCTTTTCTGCCTAACAGGATTATTAGTCACTCGGTGGATTTATTCGGGGCATTTCCCATTAAGTAATTTATATGAATCATTAATCTTTCTTTCGTGGAGTTTCTCCATTATTCATAGGATTTTCTATTTGAAAAAAGATAAAAATCATTTAAGCGCAATAACCGCGCCAAGCGCTATTTTTACCCAAGGTTTTGCTACTTCGGGTTTTTTAACCAAAATGCATCAATCCGGAATATTAGTACCCGCTCTCCAAGCCCAGTGGTTAATGATGCACGTAAGTATGATGGTAGTAGGCTACGCAGCTCTTTTATGTGGATCATTATTATCCGTAGCTCTTCTAGTCATTACATTTCGAAAATTTCTAAGGATTTTTCGTAAAAACAATCAAATTTTAAACGTAAATGAGTCATTTTCCTTCGGTGAAATCCAATACATGAATGAAAAAAGCAATGTGTTACGAAATACTTCTTTTCCTTATTTTCTTTCTGCTAGAAATTATTACAGGTATCAATTTATTCAACAATTGGATCATTGGAGTTATCGTATTATTAGTCTAGGATTTCTCTTTTTAACCATAGGTATTCTTTCGGGAGCAGTCTGGGCTAATGAGGCATGGGGATCATATTGGAATTGGGATCCAAAGGAAACTTGGGCATTTATTACTTGGACTATATTCGGGATTTATTTACATACGCGAACAAATACAAATTTGGAAGGTGTAAATTCCGCAATTGTGGCTTCTATGGGCTTTCTTATAATTTGGATATGCTATTTTGGGGTCAATCTATTAGGAATAGGGTTACATAGTTATGGTTCATTTAATTAACATCTAATTGAATTGAAGAAAGGAAAGGGCCTGATGAATACAAACATAGGACAAGGCATATATAAATGAAACTTGGCGTAAGCCGATGAGAACCTTTTGAATCACTACACTACTTGATTCAAAAGGTTCTCACAAATGCCAAAGGTGTCTGGTTCCAATTCAAATTTTTTTTTTTTTTCTTTTTTTTTTATCTTAAACTTAAGAGAAGAAAAAAGACTTCTTTTTTCATTGGACAACGAACAATTTTCAAAATCGTAGGATTACTTTTTTATTTTCTTTTTTTAAATGAAAACTATCTATAGAAAAAATTAGATACAATAGATTCGACCTTGTCCACTGATAGTGAGAGAACGAAATCCGGATAAATACCAATACCTATTACGGGTAGAAGAATAGACATCAAAACAAATAACTCCCGTGGGCCAGAATCAAAAAAATAAGAGTTTTGGGGATTAAATAGCTTGTACCCATAGAACATTTGCCGTGACATAGATAATGAATAAATAGGAGTTAATATCATTCCAATTGCCATTACAAAAGTAATTAGTATTTTTGACATTAAAAAATATTTTTGGCTGGTAATTATTCCAAAAAATACTATCAATTCCGCAACAAAACCACTCATGCCCGGTAATGCAAGGGAAGCCATCGATAAGATACTGAATATCGTGAATATCTTTGGAATTGGGATAGCCAGCCCGCCCATTTCGTCGAGATAACCAAGACGTATTCTATCATAACTCGTTCCTGCCAAGAAAAAAAGTGCAGCACTAATAAACCCATGAGAAATTATTTGTAAAATGGCTCCGTTAAGTCCCGTATCGGTTATCGAACCAATTCCTATAAGTATGAAACCCATATGAGATACGGAGGAATAGGCTATTCTTTTTTTTAAATTCCGTTGGCCAGGAGATGTTGAAGCTGCATAAATTATTTGTATTGTACCTACTATTATCAACCAGGGAGAAAATATAGAATGGGCGTGTGGTAATAGTTCCATATTGATCCGAACCAACCCATACGCTCCCATTTTTAATAAGATTCCGGCTAGAAGCATACAAGTACTGTAATGCGCCTCTCCGTGGGTGTCTGGTAACCATGTATGTAAGGGTATAATCGGTGATTTGACAGCAAAAGCAATAAAAAATCCAATATAGAATATTATTTCCAGTGCCACGGGATATGATTGATTAGCTAATGTTTCCAAATTTAATGTTGGTTCATTGGAACCATATAAACCGATACCCAAAACTCCTATTAATAGAAAAACGGACCCTGCCGCGGTGTACAAAATAAACTTTGTAGCTGAATAAAGACGTTTCTTTCCGCCCCACATGGATAGAAGTAAATAAACGGGAATTAATTCTAACTCCCACATGATGAAAAAAAGTAAAAGGTCTCTAGAAGAAAATGATCCTATTTGACCGCTGTACATTGATAACATCAGGAAATGGAATAATCGGGAATTCCGAGTAATTGGCCAAGCCGCTAAAGTAGCTAAAGTGGTGATAAATCCCGTCAGTAAAATGGGTCCTAAGGAAAGTCCATCTATTCCCAATCTCCAGTAAAAATCAAAAAAATTGATCCAGTTATAATCCTCTGCTAACTGGATTAGTGGATCGTCCAATTGGAAATGATAACAGAATGCATAGGTCATTAAAAGGAGTTCTAAGACGCATATATATATAGTATATCCCCGAGTCACCTTATTTCCTCTCTGAGGGAAAAAGAAAATTAAAGAACCCGCGGCTATCGGAAAAACTACAATTATTGTTAACCAAGGAAAATAATTCGTGGTAAAGACAAGATACACTTGGACCAGAAAAACCCGTACTCGAAAATCGAATAGATTCTTAATTGTTTTTTTCTTTTTCGAGTACGGGTTTTTGTCGGTAAGCGGTAAAAAAAAAGAAAATGGATTCAAAATGGATTCAAGTAGGTTTTCTGAAACGTATCAATATCAATAAGCTAGACCCATGCTTCGAGTTGTTTCATGCCATAAATAAACTCGAACACTCAAGAAATCCGTTGGGCAGGCGGATTCACATCTCTTACAACCAACACAGTCCTCTGTTCTTGGAGCAGAAGCAATTTGCTTAGCTTTACATCCGTCCCAAGGTATCATTTCTAATACATCTGTGGGGCAGGCGCGGACACATTGAGTACACCCTATACATGTATCATAAATCTTTACTGAATGTGACATTGGATCTATCAATTTTTGAACTCATAAATTTTCGATCTAGTAAATTTTGAAATGAATCATATATTTAAACACCAGATGAATCAATTATTTACCAGAATTTTTCTAATCAATCCACTTCTGGATCAACTCCTAATAGGGAAGGGAACAAAGGTACTTTGATTTCTTACGTTTTCACAAACATGATCGAGGTTTCGACGTATTATATATGCTAATTCGAATTGATGAATATTATGATTTCAAAATACTACTTATTCAACAAAGTCGATTGATTGATACGAGTCGATTTTCTGTTACGATAAATTGCCGAAACAATAGCTGATCCAATAGCTGCTTCAGCGGCTGCAATAGCTATAACAAAAATTGAGAAAATATCTCCTTTTAATTGCCGACTATCAAAAAAATCAGAAAATGTTACGAAATTTAGATTAACTGCATTTAGTATAAGTTCAAGACACATCAGGGCCCGGACCATATTTCGGCTCGTGATCAATCCATAGATACCGATAGAAAATAAATAGGCACTCAAAACAAGTACATGCTCGAGCATCATTGACCAACTCCGTACCAATTTCGATTCATTTCAATATGAACAATAATTCAAGTGATTCGATTGCTTAGAATATAATTAGAATATAACAAGTACGGAACAAAAGAATATATTATAGATCGAATAGAACGAATACTAAAATTTCGATTTTATACATGAACAGTATTCAAATAGAATTGCAGGGAAATGGATGTGATAACACATAAAAAAGTTGAATTTGAATTTCTGTTGCTAGTTAGAAATATTTTTTACTGACGAGCCACGGCAATTGCACCTATCAAAGCAACTAAAAGAATTATCGAAATCAACTCAAATGGAAGAAAAAAGTCTGTTGATAAATGAATTCCAATTTGTTGACTATTACTTATCAAATCTTGTTCTATAATCTGGTTAGATCGTGTAGTCCAAATAATACCATACCACGACGTATCTAGAATAATAGTGATTAACGAAAAAAAAATACTTGTACAAACTAGGGAAGTAACCCCATCCCCAATAGTCCAAAGATGAAACTGAAAATCTTTGTAATAGTCTGAACCATTCATGAACATTACAGCAAATATGATTAAAACATTTACAGCTCCCACGTAAATAAGAAGCTGTGCAGCAGCTACAAAATGGGAATTTGATAGAATATAGAATAAGGATATACAAACAAGAACCAATCCCAATGAAAAGGCAGAATAAATTGGGTTGGTAAGTAATACCACTCCCAGACCTCCTATTATAAGACCCGATCCCAGAAAAACTAAAAGAAAATCATGTATTGGTCCAGGCAAATCCATTATATTAAAATAAGAGATAAATAAATCGAAATGTTTTTCATGACCTTATTGAACCGACCAGGAAATTTTGTTTTATGAGACCTTATCAATTGAATTAAATTCGAATCGAATAGGTGTGAGTTGATGCGGGTACAGTTATTCGATCAATTTCGTTTTTTCTTTATTCGAAATGTCAGTTTGAAACTGAAAATATATATTTCCAAATAATTATGGATATATTAATAGACTTTCAATACAAATTGAATCATATTTCTCATCACCCAACCAATAGTTGGGATTTGTAATTATTAATATTAACCAAGCAAAGAAAAAGACCTTATCCCCTTTTACCAAAATGAAACCTTAGTAATTTTCAATTAGCAATTACTCTTTAATTAAGAGAGGGGTTTATTACCCATTTTTTCTTTGAGGTGAATTCAAAACAGTTCGAATTGTAAAATCGTCAATTACTGACATTGGTAAACGACCTAAAGCAATTTGATTATAATTCAATTCGTGACGGTCGTACGTAGCAAGTTCATATTCTTCAGTCATTGATAAACAATTTGTTGGACAATACTCAACACAGTTACCACAAAAAATACAAATTCCAAAATCAATACTGTAATTAAACAACCGCTTCTTTCGAATATCTGTTTCCAATTTCCAATCAACAACAGGCAGATCTATAGGACATACACGAACACATACTTCACAAGCAATACATTTATCAAATTCAAAATGGATTCGCCCGCGGAAACGCTCTGATGTGATTAATTTTTCATAAGGATATTGAATAGTTACAGGTAAACGATTTGCTTGGGATAAGGTAATCATAAAACTTTGACCAATGTACCTTGCAGCTCGTACTGTTTGTTGACCATAATTCATGAACCCAGTTACCATAGGGAACATATCGTGAATATTTATGAATAATTTGATTTTCTTTCTTTCTCTTGTTTGAGACAAGTCGTAAATATTCTATTCCTTTTTCTTTACAGTGAAAGGAGTTGGGAAGAAGTTGTTAATAATAGATTACCGAGAGAAATAGGTAAAAGAAATTTCCAGCCAAGATTTAATAGTTGGTCCATTCTTAATCTAGGTAAAGTCCATCTTGTTGTGATAGGAATGAACAAGAACAAATAAGTTTTAGCTAATGTAATAAAGATACCAATTGTCGTTCCAAAGATTCCATCCGTTTTATTTATTTCAAATAACTCAGGAACAAATATGGACGGAATCGAAAGATTCCAACCACCCAAGTAAAGAACTGTTACAAATAATGAGGAAACTAATAGATTTAGATAGGAAGCAACGTAAAATAAACCAAATCGGATCCCTGAATATTCGGTTTGATAACCTGCTACTAATTCTTCTTCTGCTTCTGGCAAATCAAAAGGTAATCTCTCGCATTCTGCTAGGGAAGAAATTAGAAAAACGATAAACCCTATAGGTTGACGCCACAAATTCCACCCCCAAAAACCATATTTTGATTGCGCCCCAACTATATCAACCGTACTTGAACTGTTAGATAATCATAGTCGGTGATAACATTACTGTTCCCATCGCTATTCCAAAACCGTACATGAGATTTTCACCTCATACGGCTCCTCAAGGCCACAAATAAATGTAAGGACCGGATCGGTATTAGTTATCTTTATATTTTTATAGGATAGATAGAGTCAAAATCTATCGTAAGGTCCCCAATTATGCCAATGGAATTCTGTCTGCTATAAGAATAAATAAAAAAGAAAGAGTATTTCTGAATTCATCTCATCCTTTACGAATTTCAATTTTTCTTTTTTGAGTAATAACTTAATCAATCCTTCAATAAAATACTCCTTTTAGAAATATCAATCGATATTTCAACCCATCATTTTCTTTTCGATTACGAAAAAGAAGTAGACATTCCATTCGTTCATGAATCATGACACGAATTTTCTTATGAAAGAAAGAATAAAAAGATCGCTTTTGTTTATAGTGGAATTGTATTTTTTTCTATTTTTTTTGTTCCTCTTCTTCGTTCTGACGAAAAAGGTGCTTAAAAAAAGTAAAGGATTATTTCGTTCACGATAGTCATTTCTTTAATCGGTGGATAGGAGCCTACTCTGGATCGGAATTATGGGGAGTACTGCCTGATCATTTCTACCAACTTAAAGCCCCAATTAATATTCTTTTTATGTTATGCAGAAGTATCCTTTATAGATAATTTACATAATCTCCATTACTAATCCTTTGTGTGTATTTTGGTGTTCCTTACTATCCACCCATCATTTTTTCAACCCCCCGTTTCGTAATATATGTATTTTAATACATACAAACGATAGTGAAAACTCCATACGGTTGATCCTTTGAGCCCGCTTCAAGACAGGATGACCAATCAACCAATCTTGGGGTAAAGGGCTTCTTTCTTCTACATTTATTTACTTCCGCTTAACTCTTGTACATAGGAAATGAGACTCAATCCATTTTTACTGCGAATTTATAAGTTGTTTTCTTTCACTCATATATAACTACCTAATTGATTTTATTAACCTAAAGAATAAATAAATGAATAAAAAAATGAAGATATCTATTCAATTTCTTTTTTTTCTAGAACGAAAAGAATAGGAAAAAGAAAAGCTTCTGTTTTAGCGAATCGCACGTAGAGATATTGATAAAACACATAAAGTTAATGGTATTTCATAACTAATTGATTGAGCAGCAGCTCGCAGACCACCTAAAAAAGAATATTTATTATTTGATCCATATCCTGACATAAGAAGTCCAATAGGAGCAATACTTGAAATGGCAATCCATAAAAAAATACCGATATTGAGATCCGCTAAAACAAGGCGATAACTAAAAGGAATTACTGAATAACTTAGTAGAATTGATATGACTGCTATAGATGGTCCAATACTGAATAAACGAGTATTTCCTCTAGATGGAAGAAGATTCTCTTTGAAAAGTAATTTTGTACCATCGGCTAAAGCTTGAAGAATTCCCAAAGGGCTGGCGTATTCAGGCCCAATACGTTGTTGTATTGCTGCAGATATTTCTCGTTCTAACCACACAATTACCAGTACACCTATTGTGATTCCTAATACAGGAGTAAAAATAGGGACAAGCATCCATATGATCCCATAGATCTCTTTTAAGAATTCCAATCTGGAAAAAGAATTGATATCTTGTACTTCTGTTGTATCAATTATCATTTCAACGATCAACTTCTCCCATAATGATATCTATACTACCTAGTATCGTCATAATATCAGCCAATTTCATTCTTTTAACTAACTGAGGAAGAATTTGCAAATTGATAAAACCCGGAGGGCGAATTTTCCATCTCCAAGGAAAACCGCTTTGATCTCCTATCAGAAAAATTCCCAATTCTCCTTTTGGGGCTTCAACTCTCACATAAAGTTCTTGTTTCGGCAATTCAAAACTAGGAGAGGGCTTTTTACTAATGAATCGATCTTCAAAGTCATTCCATTCTGGATCGCTTTCTCTATCAAAGCATCGGATTTCTAAATTCTCATAGGGCCCTCCCGGAATTCCTTCCAAAGCCTGTTGAATAATTTTTATGGATTCCGTCATTTCACCCATTCGGACTAAATAACGAGCTAATGAATCTCCTTCTTTTTGCCACTGGACTTCCCAATCAAATTCGTCGTAACACTCATAATGATCAACTTTACGAAGATCCCATTCTAGTCCAGACGCTCGTAGCATTGGTCCGGACAAACCCCAATTTATTGCTTCTTCTCCACCAATAATGCCTACACCTTCAACTCGTTCTAAAAAAATAGGGTTTCGTGTAATAAGTTTTTGATATTCAACAACCCCTGTTAAAAAATAATCGCAGAAATCCAAACATTTATCTATCCAGCCATGAGGTAAATCAGCCGCTATTCCTCCGATACGAAAATAATTATGCATCATTCTCATACCGGTGGCAGCTTCGAATAGATCATATACTAATTCTCTTTCTCTGAAAATATAGAAGAAAGGGGTCTGTGCACCAATATCTGCCATAAAAGGGCCAAGCCATAAAAGATGAGAAGCTATACGACTCAACTCCAACATAATTACTCTGATATAGCTGGCCCTTTTAGGTACTTGAATATTTCCCAGCTGTTCTGGTCCATTTACAGTTATTGCTTCTGTGAACATAGTAGCTAAATAATCCCAACGTGTTACATACGGCAGATATTGTATAATTGTTCGGTTTTCCGCAATTTTTTCCATCCCTCTGTGTAAATAACCCAATATTGGTTCACAGTCAATAACATCTTCACCATCTAGCGTAACGATGAGACGAAGAACACCGTGCATTGATGGGTGGTGAGGTCCCATATTGACTACCATAAGGTCTTTTCCTGTAGCTAGTATACTCATATGTTTTTCCTCGATTCATTCTTACATGAATTGTTGAAAACGAAAAGAAGTTCATCAAGATTCAAAATGTAATAGATCAAATAATTCCAAATTGTTTGTCAATCAAATTAACGATTTTTTGACTCCCGAATATTCAACTGACTAATTAATTCTTTATAACGTACTCTATTTTTCTTTGACAAATAAGATAGTAGCCGTTGGCGTTTTTCCAGAATTTTCCGTAGACCCCTCTGAGATAAATAGTCCTTTCTGTGCAATTCTAAATGTGAAGTAAGTCTTCGTATCTTATTCGTGAAATTGAATACTTGAAATTCAACAGACCCGCAGTTTTCTTCTTTTTTTTCTTGAAAAATAACTGAGATGAATGAATTTTTTACCATAAAACGCAATCCTCTCCCCCCTTTTAATATGAATTTTACCGAATCAGTAATAATAATGCTAGTCATTTGACTTTGATATACACAATAATCTTAAGTTCGTTATCACCTTCCTATAATTATAAAATCAAGCAATAATTGATTCAAATTGCAATTTGATTAGGCAATTTGATTAGGGATCAAAAAGGATAGTCTATTTGTTCAAAAGAGAAAAATGGAGACCTAAAAAAACGATTCTGTTGATTCTGTTTGATTCATTTATAGATCTAATTGATATGTATATCATTAAATTCTTATCATGTATCAGAATGGAATGTAAGATAAGGCATGTGTGCATCTCTTTGTTTTCATATCCCAGACACGGTACGTGATAGATAGGAAAAACATAGTATTAATGAATTTTCAATTGTGGGTACATCTGTATTCTTACCATACTGAAACGACTGCCATTATTGGTATTAAACCAATAGCGATTCATACAAACTAAATCTTCTAATCGATAATTGGGCCAAAGAAAGAACTTTAAGTTAATTAGTTTCTTTTTTCTCTAGCAAAATCTTTGCTTTTATCCAAAACGTAACCGCAGACCATTTACTATTGCAGACCATTTCTATTCTTCGAATTGAAACAAATTAGAGTTCTCAATTCTCTACGACGTTTTGGGAATAAAATATTTTCAGGAACAAGCAAATCATAATGATTTTTGTCTCTAGTTCCAACCATTCTTTGATATTTTGGAATGGATTCAGCAAAATTGTTCTTATTAACATAACCTCCTTCTCGGTACCTTTTATTAAATTGGCGCTTAGTCTTATGAACCAATGAAATACCTATGGTTTGATATAGAAAAAATTGTCCATCATTTTTACAGACAGCCGAAGCGGTTCGATAATCAATATTCCCCTTTTCATCAATTCTGTAATAGTTAAATCCTTCTCAACCATCAAAAAATTCAGACTAAATTCTCCCCTTTGAATGGAGGATATAGCAATTTCTCTTGGATTTCTCAGTCGAAGCAGGAGACAATATATTTTGATATTATTAATTATTGTTGGATTGAAAAGGTCATACCATCTCAACTGAAAACGTAAATGTTTTTTTAGTAAGAAATAAAGTTGCGCTTGTGTGTTGCTCTTGTATTTTTCTTTTTTTTTTTTTTTTTTTTCATGTCCGATCCCGCATACTTTCATCTGATCTAGGATTCCCTTGGCCCGCGGGGTCTTTTTCTTCTTTACTTCCATTCTCAAATTCAAGAGATTCTTTTTGATTCGATGATATAAAAGGATATTCCCTTTTCTTTCCAGTTATGTTTTTATTACTATTTGCATTTCCATTAAAATTGAAAAGAAGTAATTTGATTGGTATGATCCACGGTTTCATTTTATATGCATTAAAAAGTAGCACAAATTCTGGGAAGAACCAAACCCACGGATTTGATATAGGACTACTGAGTATTTCATCATTCATTCCCATCCAATCAACCCACGATTCAATATCAACCTTATTTCTAAGGAGAATTCTCCAATCAAAATATTTTCTATCCGGAATTTGCTCGATATCCATAATATCGTCTTCGTTTAGATAATTATTGATAGGGATACCTCCCATCATACCAAATAATTTGCCTTTCTCTATGTTGTAATTATAAAAAAATTCTTCGTTATTCTTTACTTGGAATAGGGATCTATGAAGATACGTGTCTTTCTTATCTTCATAATTAAGAAATTTATATGATAAAAGATCATATCTATAAAGTTTTTTAAAATTAGATTTTTGATTACGTAACGAGTCTGTTTCAAAAAGATTTTTTTTTTCGTACTGAGTTAATCCGTTTTTTCATATGAATCCCCTTTGTTTAAATCTTTATTTTGAGTCATAGTCATACAGTGTTGATTGGCTCTATTTCGCCATTTTTGTGGTACTAATCTAGCCCATCTAATCCGAGATAAATCGTATTGATATTGATAATGACCCCTTAACCAGGCTTTCCATTCATTCATTCCAAAATTCCAAAAGGGTTTATGTTTATCTCGTAATTCGTAATAAAAGATTCCTTGCTTTTCAAAATCATCTTTTATTTCATTCTTAAGAAAAAGAGATGTTCCGTGATATTGAAGGGCAGATCTTAAATTCGAAAGGTTAATAACTTGGGTTTGTGATAATTTGTAAAATACATATGCTTGGGATTGTGAGAAAGAAGATAAATCACAAAAAACCTTTGAATTCTTATTATTATTACTAATCTTAGAAAGTGATTTTTTTGTAGTTGAAATAAAGTGAATTTGATTTTGATTTGTTTTATTAATTTTTTCCTGATTTGCTTCATTATTGTGGACGTTTTTATCAAGAAAAAGTTTTGTATGGATCCTTGGAATATTAAGGATAGATAGAAAAATATTTATGTATACCCTTTCAATGAAAAATTTTAGAAAAAATAGGATTTACGGATTAATCGAGTACTTCTTCTTTTTAATATCTGCCAAATCTTTTTTGATGATTCGAATAGTTTAGCACGATAACTTGGTTTGTTCGAACTAATATGTATTTCTTGAGTTAGCAATCCTTTTTTCTGATCTTTTGTAATTTTTTCTATTTCTTTTCGGATTCTATTTGTTCTATTAGTCAGATCTTTCCTTTTTTTTCTGTCAGTGATAAATTTGTCCAATTCATAGATCGAATTTGAATAGACGATTCGTGAATCGTCTGATTACTGATTATCGAATCTTTTTTAGTTTCACCCAAGTCATCTATTTCTCTCAATCTAACTAGGTTTCTTTTTGAAAGGTCTTTTATTCTTCCTTTTAGAAATAGAATACTTTTAATGACACATTCGTTTGTTTCTTTTGCAACTTTTCGAAAAGATTTTATTCTTGTTCTTTCTTTTAAAACTTTGAAAACTAGAAAAGGCTTAGTTCGAATTTGTGTTTTGAGTTCTTTAAAAATGGGTTCAAAAACGAATGTCGCTTTCGGGGCGGCCCAAAAGGCACTTCAGTTTCCATCCCCCAAACTGTTAAAAAACAAAAATCAGTTTCTTGTGCTTGTATTGTATCTTTATGAGGAGATTGTAGCTTAGATCTGTGCCAGGGTTTCAGGCGAAAAGGAAAAAAGATCTTTATCTGAATACCTTCTGTTAACCAGTTTTTCGGAAATTCTGTTTCGGATAATGGAACACCATTATAGGTGCATTTAATATGGATTTCCCTATTCAAATCTTTGAAATCCTCAGACCACTCGGGAACTTGAAATAATAGTATGCGGGCGATATTTTTAGCTATTATCATAGAGGGGAATAGAATATATTTTCTAAGAATCGATTGAGTTAATAACAAATAACCTCTTATTGCTTGAGAAAATAGAAAATTATCCCAGGCTTCTGCTATTGCTAGCAGTGCTCTTTCTTTCTCTTCTTTCCTCCTCTTTTTTTGTCAAGTTTGTTTTTTCAGTTCGTTTTTATAATCAGAAGGTTTTTGGTCTTTTTTTTCCAACACCCAAAGTCCAGAAATATTAAAAGAAAAGGGTTTGTCTAGTCTGTCCAAAAAAGGGGGGAATGGGCATTTGCTTGAAGCAGTTTATAAGTAACGGTTTTACGTCTTTGTGCGCGCATCGAGCCTTTGATGAGATTTCGACGAAAATCCGATTTTTGCAAATAAATTCTCAAATTTACTTCTTGAGCAGGATTATTAGTATATTTATTATTAGTATAAGTATCGGCATTTAGCAGGTTATCATTAAAAATCACTACATATCTGGCTCTTCTTGAACGAATTCCATCATCCACCGCCACATTTTCTTCATTTTCTTCGTCTTTTGTTAGTAAATCATTCCTTAATTTATATAACCACCGAGGAACTTTTTTACTAATCTTGTTTATTGCAATTTTTTTCTATTTCTAATTGTTTGAGCGTTGGTAGTAGAAAAAAGTTTTCTACTCAATCTCTCTATTGTCGGTTCAAATTCGTGAGAATCATGATACTCATTAGTAAGAAGGAGAATATGTATCTTATTTATCCAAAACCTTCCTAGGTTATTTTTGATCGAAGTTTCATTTAGGATTCTAGGTGAAAATAATTTTTTGATTCTTCCCCGAAAAGGTCCATGCACGAGAGGATCATATATTTTAGGTAAATATTTTTTTTTAGTCTCATCATTACACAACTTAGTCCTTTTTCCAGTACATCCAGAGTAAGAGATCCTTTATCCAAAACTTCGATTCTATTTATAAACTCCTTGTTTAAGTTGCTCCTTTTTTGTTCATTGGTGTAACTCCAATGATTATACAATTCATCAGGGGATACTTTTTCTTTTGTCAAAAAAGACATCTTTTTTGTATCATTTCTAAAAAAGTTGACAAACTTTCGGGATACGTAAAAGAGATTCTTTCTTTTCCATCACTTCGACATGTATAAAAAAATATTGTGACATTTCATCTCTTACAGCATTTTTTTATATCGAAATGGACGATT